ACGGAGCCCGCAAAGGCGTTGTAGATACTGCTGTACGAACATCAGATGCTGGATACCTCACGCGTAGACTTGTTGAAGTAGTTCAACACATTATTGTACGTAGAACGGATTGTGGTACTATCCGAAGTATTTCCGTGAGTCCTCGAAAAGGGATGACGGAAAAAATTTTTGTCCAAACACTAATTGGTCGTGTATTAGCAGACGATATATATATGGGTCTACGATGCATTGCCGTTCGAAATCAAGAGATTGGGATTGGACTTGTCAATCGATTCATAACTTTTCGAGCACGACCAATATATATTCGAACCCCTTTTACATGTAGGAGTACATCTTGGATCTGTCAATTATGTTACGGTCGAAGTTCCACTCATGGCGACCTGGTTGAATTGGGAGAAGCCGTAGGTATTATTGCGAGTCAATCAATTGGGGAACCGGGGACTCAACTAACATTAAGAACTTTTCATACCGGTGGAGTATTTACAGGCGGTACTGCCGAACATGTACGAGCTCCTTCTAGTGGAAAAATCAAATTCAATGAGGATTTGGTTCATCGCACACGTACCCGTCATGGACATCCTGCTTTTTTATGCTCTATAGACTTGTATGTAACTCTTGAGGGTCGGGATATTATACATAATCTGAATATTCCACCAAAAGGTTTGATTTTAGTTCAAAATGGTCAATATGTGGAATCAGAACAATTGATTGCCGAGATTCGTGCCGGAGCATCCACTTTTAATTTTAAAGAGAGGGTCCGAAAGCATATTTATTCTGAATCAGAGGGAGAAATGCACTGGAGTACCAATGTCTACCATGCACCCGAATACCCATATGGTAATATTCATTTATTACCAAAAACAAGTCATTTATGGATATTAGCAGGAGCGTCACGTACAGCCAGTATAGTGTCTTTTTCGCTACACAAGGATCAAGATCAAATGAATGTTCATTCTCTTTCTGTCGAAGAAAAATATATCTATATCTTTGACCTCCCAATGACTAATCATCGAGTAAGACATAAATTGTTGGATACTTCTGGTAAAAAAAATAGAGAAATTCTTGAATATTCAATACCTGATCGAATCATATCCAATGGTCATTGGAATTTCATATCTCCTTCTATTCTTCAAGAGAATTTGGATTTCTTGGCGAAAAGACGAAGAAATAGATTCATCATCCCATTACAATATGATCAAGAACGAGAGAAAGAACTAATATCCTGTTTTGATATTTCTATTGAAATACCCATAAATGGTATTTTACGTAGAAATAGCATTCTTGCTTATTTCGACGATCCAGTATATAGAAGAAGCAGCTCAGGAATTACTAAATATGGGGCCGTAGAGATAGATTCAATTGTAAAAAAGGAGGATTTGATTGAGTATCGAGGAACAAAAGAATTTAACCAAATACAAATAAAAGTAGATCGCTTTTTTTTCATTCCCGAAGAGGTGCATATCTTACCTGGATCTTCGTCCATAATGGTCCGGAACAATAGTCTCATTGGAGTAGATACACGACTCACTTTAAATACAAGAAGTCAAGTAGGTGGATTAGTCCGAGTGGAGAGAAAAAAAAAAAGTATTGAACTGAAAATCTTTTCTGGAAATATCCATTTTCCTGGAGAGACAGATAAGATATCCAGGTACAGCGGCATTTTGATAACACCAGGAGCGGGAAAGAAAAATTTTAATGAATCAAAAAAAGAATTGAAAAATTGGATCTATGTTCAACGAATCACACCCACCAAGAAAAAGTATTTTGTTTCAGTTCGGCCTGTAGTCACATATGAAATAGCTGATGGCATAAATTTAGCAACACTTTTCCCTCAGGACCTCTTACAGGAAAAAGATAATATCCAACTTAGGGTTGTCAATTATATCCTTTATGGAAATGGCAAGTCAATTCGCGGAATTTATCACACAAGTATTCAATTAGTTCGGACTTGCTTAGTATTGAATTGGGGCCAAGAACAAAATGATTCTATAGAAGAGGTTCATACTTCCTTTATTGAGGTAAGGGCAAATAATCTAATTCGCGATTTCATAAGAATTGACTTAATCAAGTCCACTATTTCGTATACCGAAAAAAGGAATGATACGGTGGGTTCGGGATTGATTCCCGATAATGGATTAAATAGCACCAATATCAATCCTTTTTATTCCAAGTCGAAGATTCAATCACTTACTCAAGACCAAGAAACTATCGGTATGGGTACCTTGTTGAATCTAAATAAGGAATGCCAATCTTTGATTATTTTGTCATCATCCAATTGTTCTCAAATTGGTCCATTTAATGGTTCGAAATATAACAATGTGACAAAAGAATCGCAGCCCATAATTCCAATTATGGATTTTCTGGGTTCTCTAGGTACTATTGTACCTAAAATAGCGAATTTTTATTCATCTTACCATTTAATAACTCATAATCAGATCTTGTTAAAGAGATTTTCGCTACTTGACAATTTTAAACAGACTTTCCAAGTACTTAAATACTGTTTAATAGATGAAAATAATAGGATTTATAGTCCCGATCTATGCTGTAACATCATCTTGAATCCATTCCGTTTGAATTGGTGCTTTCTCCGTCACAATTATTGTGAAGAGACATCCACAATAATTAACCTTGGACAATTTTTTTGTGAAAATCTATGTCTATTCAAATACGGATCGAACATAAAAAAATCTGGTCAAATTATAATTGTTCACGTTGATTCCTTAGTTATAAGATCAGCAAAGCCCTATTTGGTCACTCTAGGAGCAACTGTTCATGGTCATTATGGGAAAATACTTTATGAAGGAGATAGATTAGTTACATTTATATATGAAAAATCGAGATCTGGTGACATAACGCAGGGTCTTCCAAAAGTGGAACAAGTCTTAGAAGTGCGTTCGATTGATTCCATATCGATGAACCTCGAAAAGAGAGTTGATAGTTGGAACGAATGTATACCAAGAATTCTTGGAAGACCCTGGGGATTCATGATTGGATCTGAGCTAACCATAGCCCAAAGTCGTATCTCTTTGATTAATAGGATTCAAAAGGTTTATCGATCTCAGGGGGTACAGATCCATAATAGACATATAGAAATTATTGTACGTCAAGTAACATCAAAAGTGTTGGTTTCAGAAGATGGAATGTCTAATGTTTTTTCACCTGGAGAATTAATCGGATTATTGCGAGCAGAACTCGCGGGACGTGCTTTGGACGAAGCGATTTGTTATCGGGCAATCTTATTGGGAATAACGAGGGCATCTCTGAATACTCAAAGTTTCATATCCGAAGCGAGTTTTCAAGAAACCGCTCGGGTTTTAGCAAAAGCTGCTCTACGAGGGCGTATTGATTGGTTGAAAGGACTGAAAGAGAACGTTGTTCTGGGGGGGATTATACCTGTTGGTACCGGATTCCAAAAATTAGTACACTGCTCAAGGCAAGACAAGAACATTCATTTGGAAATTAAAAAGAATAATCTATTCGAGTTAGAAATGAGAGATATTTTGTTACACCATAGAGAATTATTTTGTTCTTGCATCCAAAACAATTTATATGAGACATCAGAACAATCATTTATGGATTCCTAAGGGGAGATTCATTTTTTTACCCCTTTCCTTTAATTTAACTTTTTTTTTATCTGGTCTGATCATTGATTTGGTAATAAATAAAAATAATAAAATAAGTAATAAAAAGAAATTAATGTAATGGTTTGAACTTTCGTATCGACGGTCAATTCCCGTTAGAAGGTTCCCTCGGAACAATCATTATTTTTTTAGGGTATCTCGTCTATTTGCAAAAAAACAAAGAGGGAATGTGGGGTAAAATGACAAGAAGATATTGGAACATCAATTTGCCGGAGATGATGGAAGCAGGAGTTCATTTTGGTCATGGTACTAGGAAATGGAATCCTAGAATGGCCCCTTACATCTCCGCAAAGCGTAAAGGTATTCATATTACAAATCTTACTAGAACCGCTCGTTTTTTATCAGAAGCCTGTGATTTAGTTTTTGATGCAGCAAGTAGGGGAAAAAGCTTTTTAATCGTTGGTACCAAAAATAAAGCAGCGGATTCAGTAGCATCGGCTGCAATAAGGGCTCGGTGTCATTATGTTAATAAAAAATGGCTCGGTGGTATGTTAACGAATTGGTCCACTACGGAAACAAGACTTCATAAGTTCAGGGACTTAAGAGCAGAACAAAACATGGGGAAATTGAACCGTCTCCCCAAAAGAGATGCAGCGATGTTGAAGAGAAAATTATCTACCCTGCAATCATATCTGGGTGGGATCAAATATATGACGGGGTTGCCCGATATTGTAATGATCGTTGATCAGGAAGAAGAATATACGGCTCTTCAAGAATGTGTCATTTTGGGGATTCCGACGATTTGTTTAATCGATACAAATTGTAACCCAGATCTCGCAGATATTTCGATTCCAGCCAACGATGATGCTATAGCTTCAATCCGATTGATTCTTAACAAATTAGTATTTGCAATTTGTGAGGGTCGTTATAGCTATATAGGAAATCGTTGATTATTATTAAAAATCAAAATAATCAAATTGGTTAATTATTTGATTTGGGAATTCCATACCATAGATTTATTGGATCGGTTATTATTCCGGAATTTCAAAAATTTTAAAGAGATAAATAAAAAAAAAGTACTGGGGATATTGATCTTATGTGATTGCTTGTAAATAATCGATTAATTATTAAAGTGGGTGAGTTCATAAAGAGATGGTTGAATCAAAATAATTCCTTTTTTTTTGAAGTTCGATTTCTATCAGAGGACAATATGAATGTTATACCATGTTCCATTAAAACACTCAAAGGATTATATGATATATCGGGTGTAGAAGTAGGCCAACATTTATATTGGCAAATAGGGGCTTTACAAATCCATGCCCAAGTACTTATCACTTCTTGGGTCGTAATTGCTATTTTATTAGGTTCAGTCATCATAGCTGTTCGGAATCCACAAACCATTCCGACCGGTGGTCAGAATTTCTTCGAATATGTCCTTGAATTTATTCGAGATTTGAGCAAAGCCCAAATCGGAGAAGAATATGGTCCTTGGGTTCCCTTTATTGGAACTATGTTCCTATTTATTTTTGTTTCTAACTGGTCAGGTGCTCTTTTACCTTGGAAAATCATACAGTTACCTCATGGGGAGTTAGCTGCGCCCACGAATGATATAAATACTACTGTTGCTTTAGCTTTACCCACGTCAGTAGCATATTTTTATGCGGGTCTTACCAAAAAAGGATTGGGTTATTTCAGAAAATACATTCAACCAACTCCAATTCTTTTACCAATAAATATCCTAGAAGATTTCACAAAACCTTTATCTCTTAGTTTTCGACTTTTTGGGAATATATTGGCTGATGAATTAGTAGTTGTTGTTCTTGTTTCTTTAGTACCTTCATTAGTTCCTATACCCGTTATGTTTCTTGGCTTATTTACAAGTGGTATTCAAGCTCTTATTTTTGCAACTTTAGCTGCGGCTTATATAGGCGAATCCATGGAGGGTCATCATTAACTAGTCTTCAAAATAGTTTTTTTCTTTTAAACTGAATTACGGAATTGAAAAAGGATGGCTTAGGGAGCTCAAATTAGATATATGTAATGTCTATAAGTTCAGTTCATGTGTATCTTTCGAAAAATAATTATAGAATACAATTCCATATGAAATGCGGGCAGTACACGTTATAGAAGAAAGAAATGTATATGTGATATTAGATATTCATTAGTTATATAGAGATTATCTCTATAGATAATTCCTATATAATATAAAATCTATTTTATTTACAATTTACAGTCCACTGTATTTATATGTATGTAGATGGATTCCAATAAGATTTTCTTCTCTTTTCTTTCGTCTGTGACTATGCGTGGATTGAATGAAAAAACAGATGAACTCGGGAATGGAATAGAATAAAGAACGAAGAATTGATGAAAGAATGGTTCGAAAGAAATGCAATAACTAGAGCTGTGTGCATATGGATTTACAAAAACCCCATTGTGGGTAGAAACTAAAAAAAACGAGATATCGAAATAGTTCTGATGATTCAGTTGATTCAATAAAATTTGTATTTTAATTCATAATTTTTAGTTACTTCCACCCGATGGATCTTAGTAATAAAATATTAAGTAATAATCCATTGGTTAATTGTATCATTAACCATTTCTTTTCTTTTTTTTGTGCGAGGAACTTACCTATGAATCCACTGATTTCTGCCGCTTCCGTTATTGCTGCTGGATTGGCTGTAGGGCTTGCTTCTATTGGACCTGGAGTTGGTCAAGGTACTGCTGCAGGCCAAGCCGTAGAAGGTATTGCGAGGCAACCAGAAGCAGAGGGTAAAATACGAGGTACTTTATTGCTTAGTCTAGCTTTTATGGAAGCTTTAACAATTTACGGGTTGGTCGTGGCATTGGCGCTTTTATTTGCGAATCCTTTTGTTTAATGTAATCCTAGAAATGTGAAAAAGTATCTTACGTACCTTTTTTTTATTTGATTAAATCGGACTTGCCCCTTGTTTCTTCGAATTATATCAACACTTTATTCCTAGAATAGAATTACTTAATTTGTATTGTTGAGGCAATACCACCAGCGAGGACTGATTTGAGGATGATGAATTCACGGATCTGCTCGCTCTCTTCGTTCTCGTCCTTAGTTTAGTACAACGGAAACTTTTTTTTTTTTACTTTTTTTAGAAAGTGTTTCAACAAACGAGATATTTCGCAATTGACATGAAACCTAAAACCTAATCTAATAATATCTTATTTGAAACTTCAATAAAAAAAAAAGAAAATAAAGAAATCGATTAAAAAAAGACAAGTGAGGTGATAGAAAAAGAATTCTGGTTCTTTGTTAGTTCTATCTATATGAAGAGAGCATATGAAAAATGTAACCGATTCTTTTGTTTACTTGGTGGGGCACTGGCCATTCGCCGGAAGTTTCGGGTTTAATACTGATATTTTAGCAACAAATCCAATAAATCTGAGTATAGTGCTTGGTGTATTGATTTTTTTTGGAAAGGGAGTGTGTGCGAGTTGTTTATTTCAAGAATAGGTTGGATCCAACCGGCGGTACTTTATTTCTGTTCTTTTATTTATTTATTATATTATTTATTAATAGGATAAAAAATAGGAAAGAAAGGTGTACAATCTCGACGAATTACTTCTGAATAAATGAAATTCAATTTAGAAATCATATATATATGTAAGAACCGTAGCATTTCGTGACTCATTGGTAAATCAACTTTGATTCTCTATCAACCAATAATGTGAGACCATTAACATGGTTAAAGCTAAACTGTTTGAAGTCAAAGCATAACATGGGTATTCTTTCTACCACTATGTTAGTATCGAAATGACTTAAAAATGAATAGAATAGTTAGTAATTTATTCGATATAAGACACTCATATCGATAAAACGATTTGAACTGAACCATTTACTAGTTCCTAGTAAAAATTTACTAAAAAAAATGGGCACCTTACCTCT